TAAAAAATAATACCTAAACTCTAAACTAGAGTAAAAAGGCTAATCAGTTATTTCTTCCACGGACCCGAGGATACCAATATTAGCACTGATGGTACGAAAATGTAATTCGCTATTCAAACAACTATTCAAAGTTCTTAGAGCTCTTTGTAAGGCTTGTTGCAAAACTTGTTGTCGGACCTGATTAATTGCTCTTTGTTTTTCAAAAAAAAGAGTTTCATTTTTATAATTTTCTAATCGTTCCAAACTCTTGCAAGTAGCATTAATCAAATTTACTTTTTCTCGTTCTATCTCAGAGTATCCATTCGTTCGATACTCATCCGCTTCGATTTCCACTTTCCGTAATCTAACCCGAGCTCTTTCGAGCTGTTCAATGGCTCCTCTACGTAATTCTTCTGAATTTCGAATAGTACTCAAGATCCTCTGTTTTCGCTTATCTAATAAATCATTTAATGAAAGTAGATTATCTTTCCATTCATTTCACAACTATCATATCTCTTCCCGAACCAAACATGAATCTTTCGATTCATTTGGCTCTCACGCTCAATTGTTTCTTTTATCTTTTCTTTGATTGATGGGCATTCCCATATCTTTTTATGGAATGAGCCTATCCTCTCTTTTTTTTCTGTTCGTATTCAAAGCTATCGAAACTTATCTAACATCAGAATCTTAGGAGGACTCTTCAGACCAGACAAAAAATAAAAAATTGTCAGCAAAGTTGTTTCTTTATTTGTTCTTTATTTACAACTTAAAAAAGAAAAATATTTTAAAGAAAAAAGAATTCTATTAGAATAGAAATAGAATTGAATATAATTCTGAACTTCATTATCATTATTATTAGAATGAGATTTCGATTTTTTTCATCCAAAAAATTCTCTTTTTTATACAAATCTATTTTATACAAATATTTTATATAAATACAATACATAGGTCGTCGATTCGACAGTGGAGGGGGGAAGATACCCATTTTTCCAGTGAATGGTTCAAATAATTTTATCCATATGAGTGTTCTACATCGAATAAATTCCCAATTATTCCTTTTTTATTTTTATCATTTTTAAACCTTTTTGGTACTAACGTAGCGGTAGAAAGAGTACCATGCTATGCTGTGCCTGGACTTCAAACAATTTATCTTTAACCATGTAAAAGACCTCAACATTATTGGTTGATAGAGAAGAGAATCAAAGTTCATTTACCAATTAGTCACGAAATGCTATGGTTCTTACATATGATTTCTGAATGAAATCCAATTCAGAAGTAATTCGTCGAGATTGTGCACCCTTTGTTCCTAGTTCTGCTTGCTATAAAAAAGAAGACATAAAAAGTGCAGTTGGTGAAATCCAACCTATTCTTGAAATACACAACTCGCACACACTCCCTTTCCAAAAAAAATCAATACACCCAGCACTACGCTTAGATTTATTGGATTTGTTGCTAAAATATCGGTATTAAACTCGAAACTCCCAGCGGATGACCAGTGCCCCACGGAAACAAAAGAATCAATTAGATTTTTCATATGCTCTCCCCTTATAGATAGGACTAACAAAGAACAGAGTTCTTTTTGTATCACTCCGCTTATTATTCTTAATGGAATTTGAGAATTCTCAAATTTCTTAGTTATGGTTATGTTTTTCTTCTTCTTTTTTTTTTTTACATTTTTATTCTAGAAACATTAAACAAAAGGATTTGCAAATAAAAGAGCTAATGCCACGACCAGTCCATAAATTGTTAAAGCTTCCATAAAAGCCAGACTAAGCAATAAAGTACCTCGTATTTTACCCTCTGCTTCTGGTTGTCTCGCAATACCTTCGACGGCTTGGCCCGCAGCAGTACCTTGACCAACCCCAGGTCCGATAGAAGCAAGCCCTACAGCCAATCCAGCAGCAATAACGGAAGCAGCAGAAATAAGTGGATTCATGGTAAGTTCCTCGCACCAAAAAAAGAAATGGTTAATGATACAACCAACCAATGAATTAGTACTTAATCTACTTCTTTTTCTACTTCTACTTTTACTATTTACTTTACTACACTTATTTTTTATTTTTTGATCTTTCTCACTAAAATCTATCGGGTCGAAGTAGCTAAAAGTTCCAAATGGAATTCATAATATTACTTAATTGTCAGAACTACTTCGATATACCGTTTTTCCTTTATACCTTATGTAATAGATATGTATACGGTTTTAGTCATTGCGTTTCCTTGTTTATAAAATATTCTATTCTTTCTCTTTCATTCAATTAACAATCACAGACAAAATAGAAAAAGGACTTATATGGGAATCCATCTAAATGCAGTGGGCTAGAAAAAAAAGAAATAGGGGTAATTACTATTTAACTAGTAAATAACATATACTTTTATTCTTCCATAACGTAAATCACCTGCACTTTTTATTCTATTAAATCGTATTCTGGAACTATTCTTCGAAACCTATACAAGGATTGATACTCATAGGCATTACATATAATGTAGTAGGATCCCCAACCCTTCTTTCTCTTCCAAATTTTGCAATATCATCTATCTTTCTTCATATGTAGCTATTTGCATTTTCTTATCCAACCCAGTAGTGGATTATATTTAACCCCCGCATTGCTTGAATTGGGATAAGCTTCAAAAAAGACTATTTCGAAAGTTAGTCAATGATGACCCTCCATGGATTCACCTATATAAGCCGCAGCCAAAGTTGCAAAAATAAGAGCTTGAATACCACTTGTAAATAATCCAAGAAACATGACAGGTATAGGAACTACTGAAGGCACTAAAGAAACAAGAACAACAACCACTAATTCATCAGCCAATATATTCCCGAAAAGTCGAAAACTAAGAGATAAAGGTTTTGTGAAATCTTCTAAAATATTAATTGGTAAAAGTATTGGAGTTGGTTGAATGTATTTCCCGAAATATCCCAATCCTTTTTTGCTAAGACCTGCATAGAAATATGCCACTGACGTAGGTAAAGCTAAAGCAACAGTAGTATTTATATCATTCGTGGGCGCAGCTAACTCTCCATGAGGTAACTTTATGATTTTCCAAGGTAAAAGAGCACCTGACCAGTTAGAAACAAAAATAAATAGGAACATCGTTCCTATAAATGGAACCCAAGGACCATACCCCTCTCCAATCTGAGTTTTGCTCAAGTCTTGAAGAAATTCAAGGACATATTCGAAGAAATTCTGACCGTCGGTCGGAATGGTTTGTGGATTCCGAACAGCTATGATGACTGAACCTAATAAGATAGCAATTACAACCCAAGAAGTGATAAGTACTTGGGCATGAATTTGTAAACCTCCTATTTGCCAATAGAAATGTTGGCCTACTTCTACACCTGATATATCGTATAACCCTTTGAGTGTGTTAATGGAACATGGTATAACATTCATATTGTCCTCTAACAGAAAGCGAACTTCAAAAAAGTAATTATTTTGATTCAACCATCTCTTTCTCAATTCATCTATGTTCATTTATGAATTTAAGTTATGAATCGTATATTTCGGATACCGAGAAATAACATAAAAAAAATACCAATCATTTTATGTTTTAAATCTTAAATATTATTCAATATTCAAAACATAGTTCAAACTCCAAAAGATGCAAACCAAAATAGTAACAATAAAAGAGAGTTCACCAAAAACAAATTCATCTTCTTCTTTCTTCTTCTTAATGATAAGATTAATGATAAGATAATCAACCATTTTTTATATAACTAGAACGGCCCTCACAAATTGCAGATACTAATTTGGTAAGAATCAATCGAATCGAAGCTATAGCATCATCGTTGGCCGGAATAGAAATATCTGCAAGATCTGGGTCACAATTTGTATCGATTAAACAAATCGTCGGAATACCCAAAATGACACATTCTCGAAGAACCGTATATTCTTCTTGCTGATCAACGATAATTACAATATCGGGCAATCCCGTCATATATTTGATCCCACCCAGATATGTTTGCAAGGTAGATAACTTTCTCTTCAACATTGCTGCATCTCCTTTGGGGAGACGATTGAGTTTCCCCATCTTTTGTTCTGCTCTTAAGTCCCTGAACTTCTGAAGTCTTGTTTCTATAGTAGACCAATTCGTTAACATACCACCAAGCCATTTTTTATTAACATAATGACATCGAGCCCTTATTGCTGCTGATGCTACTAAATCAGCTGCTTTCTTTTTGGTGCCAACGATTAAAAATTTTTTTCCCCTACTTGCTGCATCAAAAACTAAATCGCAGGCTTCTGATAAAAAACGAGCAGTTATAGTAAGATTTGTAATATGAATACCTTTACGCTTTGCAGAGATGTAAGGAGCCATTCTAGGATTCCATTTATTAGTACCATGACCAAAATGAACTCCTGCTTCCATCATTTCTTCTAAATTTATGTTCCAATATCGTCTTTCCATTTTCCCACACTTTCTCTTTTTCTTTTTTTTCAAAGAAATTCAGTACCTTGTGAAATAAATAATTGTTCCGACGGAACCTTCTACCAGGATTGACCATTGATCTACGACCCAAACCATGAATTTCATTCTTTCTTTTTTAGTTCATTGATTACGAAATCCATAATCGGACCAGAGAGTGAAAGTAAAAAGAATGAACCTCTTGTTAGGAATTAGTAAATTACATTACGTAAATGATTGGTCTGATGTCTCATGGAAAGTGTTTGGGGCACAAGAACAAAATAATTCTCTATGGTGTAACAAAATATCTCTCATTTCCAACTCGAATAGATTCTTCCTTTTGATTTTCAAATGAATATTTTTGTCTTGCTTTGAACGATGTACTAATTTTTTGAATCCGGTACCAACCGGTATAATCCCCCCCAGAACAACGTTCTCTTTCAGGCCTTTCAACCAATCAATACGACCTCGTAGAGCAGCTTTTGCTAAAACTCGAGCAGTTTCTTGAAAACTCGCTTCGGATATGAAACTTTGAGTATTCAGAGATGACTTCGTTATTCCCAATAAGATTGCCCGATAACAGATCGCTTCGTCCAAAACACGCCCTGCTCGCTCTGCTCGCAACAATCCAAGAAATTCCCCAGGTAAAAAAACATTAGACATTCCATCTTCTGAAACCAAAACTCTTGATGTTACTTGACGTACAATAATCTCTATATGTCTATTATGGATCTGTACCCCCTGGGATCGATAAACCTTTTGGATCTTATGAACCAAAGAGATACGACTTTGGGCTATGGTTAGTTCAGCTCCAATCAAGAATCCCCAGGGGATTCCAAGAATCCTTCGGATACGGTCGTCCCAACCTTCAACTCTTCTTTCGAGGTTCATCGATATTGAATCAATTGAACGAACTTCTAAGATTTGTTCCACTTTTGGAAGACCTTGCGTTATGTCACCAGATCTCGATTTTTCATATATAAATGTAATTAATGTATCTCCTTCATAAAAGGTTTCCCCATAATGGCCATGGACAGTTGCTCCTGGAGTGACCAAATAGGGCTTAGCTGATCTTATAACTAAAGAGTCAACATGAACAATGAAAATTTGACCAGATTTTTTTATGCGTGATCCGTATTTCAATAGACATACATTTTCACAAAGGAATTGTCCAAGGCTAATTATTGTCGATGCCTCTTCACAAGAATCGTGATGGAGAAAACACCAATTCAAATGGAATGAATTCCAAATGATGTTACTGCATGGATCGGGATTATAAATACTACTATTTTCATCTAGGAAACAGTATTGAAATGGAAGTACTTGAAGCACTTGGAAAGTCTGTTGAAATTTTTCAAGTAAAAAATATTTCTTTAAAAAGACTTGATTATAAGTTCTTAAATAGTAAGATGAACGAAAATTTACTATTTTAGGCACAATAGTACCTAAAGGACCCAACAAATCCCTAATTGGAGTCAGGGGATCCGATTCTTTTGTCGCATTATTATATCTCGAAGTATTGAAGGGACCAATTCGAAAACAATTGGATGATAACAAAATTATGAAAGATTGGCATTCCTTATTTCGATTCAACAACGTACCAAGAGTTCCCTGATGTTGGGGAACTAATTGAATCTTCGCCTTGGAATCAAAAGGATTTATATGAGCACGATCTAATTCATTATTGGAAATCAATTCTGAACCTGCCGTATCATACCTTTTTTCGGTATACGAAATAGTGGATTTTACTAACTCAATTCGGATGAAATCACGAAGCAGATCATTTGCCCTTATTTCAACAAAAGAAGCATGAACCTCTTCTTCTATAGAACTATTTTTTTCTTGTTCTTGGTCCCAAGTCAATACTAAGCAAGCCCGAACTAATTGAATACTTGTGTGAGAACTTCCTCGAATTGACTTGCCATTTCCATAAAGTATATAATTGACAATTCGAAGTTGTACATTATCCTTTTCCTGCAAGAGATCCTGAGAGAAAAGTGTTGCTAAATTGATCCCATCAGCTATTTCATATGTGACTACGGACCGAACCAAAACAAAATACTTTTTTTTTGTAGGTGTAATTCGTTGGACATAGATCCAATTTTTCAATTTTTTTGATCCTTTAGAATTCTTTTTTTCCATTCCTGGTGGTATCAAAACACCACTGTGCCTAGATATTTTATCCACCTCTCCAGAAAAATGAATATCTCCAGAAAAGATTTTCAATTCCATACTTTTTTTTTTTCTCTCCACTCGGACTAATCCACCTACTCGACTTCTTGTATTCATATTTAAAGCAAGTCGTGTATCTACTCCAATGATACTATTGTTCCGGACCATTATGGGCGAAGATCCAGGTAAGATATGCACTTCCTCGGGAATGAAAAAAAATCGATCTACTTTCATTTGCATTTGGTATTTCGGACTAAATTCTTTTGCTCCTCGATACTCAATCAAATCCTCTTTTTTTACGATGGAATCTACTTCGACAATCCCATATTTAGTAATTCCCGAGCTACTTCTTCTGTATCGCGGATCATCAAAATAAGCAAGAATACTATTTCTACGTAAAATACCATTTATAGGTATTTTAATCGAAAGACCAAAACAGGGTTTTAGTTTCTTTTCTTGTTCTTGATCATATTGTAAGGGAATCACGAATCTATTTCTTCGCTTTTTCGCCAAGGAATTCTCTTGACGAATAGAAGTAGAAGGCTCTATGAGATTCGAATGACCCTTGGATATGATTCGATAAGGTTTTGAATAGTCAATAAATTCTCTATCTTTTTTACCAAAGGTATCCAACAATTTATGTCTGACTTGATCATTAGTCAGTGAGAGATCAAAGATATCTCTTTCTTCGAGAGAAAAAGAATTAGCATTCATTTGATCTTGATCCTTGTGGAGTGAAAAAGACACTATATTGGATCTGCATAGCCCTCCTGCTAATATCCATAAATGACTTGTTTTTGGTAATAGATGAACATTACTATATGGATATTCGGGCGCATGATAACCATCAGTACTCCAGTGCATTTCTCCTTCTGACTCAGAATAAATATGTTTTTGAACTCTTTCTTTAAAATGAAAAGTGGACGTTCCGGCACGAATCTC